TAATAATTAATTACATTATAATTAATTATTAAATATAAACTAGTTCAATATATTTTTAAATATTATATATATATATTTGTTTTTATTTTTTTCCATATAGGACCCATAGGACTATAAATATTTACTGTTGTTTATGTTATTACTTTAATTTTGTAATTTATTTATTTAAATATTAATATAAAATATTAAATATTTATAATTAATATAAATATATATATTAATAAATTATATAATTTAAATATAAAATTTTATATTATTTTATTTAAACTTTAATAATTATTTAATTATTCCTTTAGAATTGCAGTCTAATATCATTTTTGAATATAAAGTTTGATTAAAGAAATTTTTAATTTCATAAATAAATTTACAATTTATTACCTATTATCAGCCATTTAATCTATTTTTAATTAAATTTTTATTCATTATATAATTTATGTTCCATTTTTTTCATTTTGTATATAATAATAATAAAAAATGAATTGCCTGATAAAAAGGATTACCTTGATAGGGTAAATTATAAAGTTATTTACTTTATTCATTATTTATATTTAATAGAATTAAACTATTTCTAAAAGTATCAAAAACTTTTATGCATCATACATTAAAATATAAAAAGATAAGCTAATTAAGCTTTTAGGTTCATACCCTAATTATAAAGGTTATAATCCTTTTCTTTTTAATTAAAAAAAATTTTAATATCTTTTTTATTATATTAATTTGTAGATCTTTAATTGTAATTTCTTCAAATTCTTGATTAAGAGCTTGAATAGGGTTAGAAATTAATTTACTTTCATTTATCCCCCTAATAAATGAAGGAAAAAAAAATTTAATAACTTCTGAAAGTAGTTTAAAATATTTTTTAATTCAAGCTTTTGCTTCTTCTATTCTTCTTTTTTCAATTATTTTAAATATAATAATTTATAACAATAATTGAATAATATTAAATAATTTAAATGAATTATTAATATTATCAACCTTATTTTTAAAAAGAGGAGCAGCTCCTTTCCATTTTTGATTTCCTAATGTTATAGAAGGAATAAATTGAATTAATAATTTAATTTTAATAACTTGACAAAAAATTGCTCCTTTAATTTTAATTTCTTATAATTGAAATTATAATTTTTTCATAATTTTTATTATTTTTTCTATTATTATTGGTTCATTAGGAGGATTAAATCAAACCTCTTTACGAAAATTAATAGCTTTTTCTTCAATTAATCATTTAGGTTGAATATTAATTGCAATAATAAATAATGAATTATTATGATTATTTTATTTTTTATTATATACTTTTTTATCAAGTTCAATTGTATTATTATTTAATAATTTTAAAATTTTTTATTTTAATCAAATTTTTAATTTTTCTTTTATAAATTCAATTATTAAATTTTTTTTATTTTTAAATTTATTATCTTTAGGAGGTTTACCTCCTTTTCTTGGATTTCTTCCTAAATGACTAATTATTCAAAATTTAATTTCAATAAATCATTATTTTTTACTTTTAATTGCTACATGTTTTTCATTAATTACTTTATTTTATTATTTACGAATTTCATATAGAATTTTTATATTAAATTATAACAAAAATTCTTGAATATTATTAAATAATTATTTTTATAAAAATATAAATTTTACTTTAATTTTTAATTTTTTTTCAATTTTTGGTTTAATTTTAATTTCTTTAATTTATTTAATTATATAAGAATTTAAGTTAATTAAACTAATAGTCTTCAAAACTGAAAATATTTGTATTAATCATTTAATTCTTAATTTGCGACAATGATTATTTTCTACAAATCATAAAGATATTGGAACTTTAATTATATAAGAATTTAAGTTAATTAAACTAATAGTCTTCAAAACTGAAAATATTTGTATTAATCATTTAATTCTTAATTTGCGACAATGATTATTTTCTACAAATCATAAAGATATTGGAACTTTATATTTTATTTTTGGTGCTTGATCAGGAATAGTAGGAACTTCATTAAGAATTTTAATCCGAACTGAATTAAGCCATCCAGGAACATTTATTGGAAATGATCAAATTTATAATGTTATTGTTACTGCTCATGCATTTATTATAATTTTCTTTATAGTAATACCTATTATAATTGGAGGATTTGGAAATTGACTTGTACCTTTAATATTAGGAGCCCCTGATATAGCTTTTCCTCGAATAAATAATATAAGATTTTGACTATTACCTCCTTCTTTAACATTATTATTAGCTGGTAGAATAGTAGAAAATGGTGCTGGTACTGGATGAACTGTTTATCCTCCATTATCTTCTAATTTAGCCCATACTGGAGCTTCTGTAGATTTATCTATTTTTTCTCTTCATTTAGCAGGAATCTCTTCAATTTTAGGTGCTGTTAATTTTATTACTACAGTAATTAATATACGATCTTCAGGAATTACTTTAGATCGAATACCTTTATTTGTTTGATCAGTTGTAATTACAGCTATTCTTCTTCTTTTATCTTTACCTGTTTTAGCAGGAGCTATTACTATATTATTAACAGATCGAAATTTAAATACTTCATTTTTTGACCCAATTGGAGGAGGAGATCCTATTTTATATCAACATTTATTTTGATTTTTTGGACATCCTGAAGTTTATATTTTAATTTTACCTGGATTTGGAATAATTTCTCATATTATTACTCAAGAAAGTGGAAAAAAAGAAACTTTTGGAACTTTAGGAATAATTTATGCAATATTAGCAATTGGACTATTAGGATTTATTGTTTGAGCTCATCATATATTTACAGTTGGAATAGATGTTGATACCCGAGCTTATTTTACTTCTGCTACTATAATTATTGCGGTTCCTACAGGAATTAAAATTTTTAGTTGATTAGCTACTCTTCATGGAACTCAATTAAATTATAATCCTGCATTATTATGAGCTTTAGGATTTGTATTTTTATTTACTGTTGGAGGATTAACAGGAGTAGTTTTAGCTAATTCTTCTATTGATATTATTCTTCATGATACTTATTATGTAGTAGCTCACTTCCATTATGTTTTATCTATAGGGGCTGTATTTGCTATTATAAGAGGTTTCATTCATTGATATCCATTATTAACTGGATTAACTATAAATCCATTATGACTTAAAATCCAATTTTCTATTATATTTATTGGAGTAAATTTAACATTTTTTCCACAACACTTTTTAGGTCTTGCTGGTATACCTCGACGATATTCTGATTTTCCTGATAGTTATTTAACATGAAATATTATTTCTTCTTTAGGAAGTACTATTTCTTTATTTGCTATTATTTTTTTTTTATTTATTATTTGAGAAAGTATAATTTCTCAACGAACTCCTTCTTTCCCAATACAACTTTCTTCTTCTATTGAATGATATCATTCTATACCACCTATAGAACATTCTTATTCAGAACTTCCTCTTCTTTCTTCTAATTTCTAATATGGCAGATTAGTGCAATGAATTTAAGCTTCATATATAAAGATTTTATTCTTTTATTAGAAATTAATGGCAACATGATCAAATTTAGGACTTCAAAATAGATTTTCTCCTTTAATAGAACAATTAAACTTTTTTCATGATCATACAATTTTAATTTTAATTATAATTACAACTTTAATTGCATATATTATATTTATATTATTTTTTAATAAATTTACTAATCGTTATTTATTACATGGTCAAACAATTGAAATTATTTGAACTATTCTTCCCGCTATTATTTTAATATTTATTGCTCTTCCTTCTCTTCGTTTATTATATCTTTTAGATGAAATTAATTCCCCTCTAATTACTTTAAAAGCTATTGGACATCAATGATATTGAAGTTATGAATATTCAAACTTTTTAAATTTAGAATTTGATTCTTATATAATTCCTACAGATACTCTTGAAACAAATGGATTTCGATTATTAGATGTTGATAATCGAATTATTTTACCTTTTAATAATCAAATTCGTATTTTAATTACAGCTACTGACGTTTTACATTCTTGAACTATTCCTTCTTTAGGAATCAAAATTGATGCAACTCCAGGACGATTAAATCAAACAAATTTTTTTATTAATCAACCAGGTTTATTTTTTGGTCAATGTTCAGAAATTTGTGGAGCTAATCATAGTTTTATACCTATTGTAATTGAAAGAATTCCAATAAATTATTTTATTAAATGAATTTCTTCACATTAATTCATTAGATGACTGAAAGCAAGTAATGATCTCTTAAATCACAATATAGTAAATTAGCACTTACTTCTAATGATAAATAAAAAAATTAGTTTAAACAAAACCTTAGTATGTCAAACTAAAAAAATTAATATTTAATTTAATATTTTTTAATTCCACAAATAGCCCCAATTAGATGATTAACTTTATTTTTAATTTTTTCTATTACATTAATTTTATTTAATACAAAAATTTATTATTGTAATATTATTCCTTTACCACAATTATCTCAATCTTTAACATTTAAAAAAAATTATTTAAATTGAAAATGATAACAAATTTATTTTCTGTATTTGACCCATCAACTACATTATTCAATTTATCTTTAAATTGATTAAGTACATTTATTGGTTTATTAATTATTCCATCTTCTTTTTGATTAATACCAAATCGTTTTCAAATTATTTGAAATAAAATTTTAATTACTCTTCATAAAGAATTTAAGTTATTATTAAATTCTTCAGATCATAATGGAAGAACATTAATATTTATTTCTTTATTTTCTTTAATTATATTTAATAATTTTTTAGGATTATTTCCTTATATTTTTACTAGAACAAGTCATTTAACTTTAACCTTAACTCTTGCTTTTCCTTTATGATTAAGTTTTATAATTTATGGATGATTTAATCATACTCAACATATATTTGCTCATCTTGTTCCTCAAGGAACACCAAATATTTTAATACCTTTTATAGTTTGTATTGAAACAATTAGTAATGTAATTCGTCCTGGAACTTTAGCTGTTCGATTAACAGCAAATATAATTGCTGGTCATCTTCTTTTAACTTTATTAGGAAATACAGGTCCAATATCAACTTCTTATATTATTTTATCATTAATTTTAATTACCCAAATTGCTTTATTAGTCTTAGAATCAGCAGTAGCTATTATTCAATCTTATGTATTTGCAGTTTTAAGAACATTATATTCTAGTGAAGTTAATTAATGTCAACACATTCAAATCACCCATTTCATTTAGTTGATTATAGTCCTTGACCATTAACTGGAGCTATTGGAGCTATAACTACTATATCAGGATTAATTCAATGATTTCATCAATATAATACTTCTTTATTTTTTTTAGGAAATATTATTACCATTTTAACTATATATCAATGATGACGAGATATTACTCGAGAAGGAACATTTCAAGGATTACATACTTTTATTGTAACTTTAGGATTACAGTGAGGAATAATTTTATTTATTGTTTCAGAAATTTTCTTTTTTATTTCTTTTTTTTGATCATTCTTTCATAGAAGTTTATCTCCTACTATTGAATTAGGAATAATTTGACCTCCAATTGGAATTATTTCATTTAATCCTTTTCATATTCCATTATTAAATACAGCAATTCTATTAGCTTCAGGAGTAACTGTAACTTGAACTCACCATAGATTAATAGAAAATAATCATACTCAAGTTACCCAAAGTCTTTTTTTTACAATTTTATTAGGAATTTATTTTTCAATTCTTCAAGCTTATGAATATATTGAATCTCCATTTACAATTGCTGATAATATTTATGGTTCTACTTTTTTTATAGCAACGGGATTCCATGGTCTTCATGTCTTAATTGGAACTACATTTTTATTAATTTGTTTCTTTCGTCATATTTTTAATCATTTTTCTAAAATTCATCATTTTGGATTTGAAGCTGCTGCTTGATATTGACACTTTGTAGATGTAGTTTGATTATTTTTATATATTTCAATTTATTGATGAGGAGGCTATTTATAAAGTATATATTGTATATTTGACTTCCAATCATAAGGACTAAATAATTTTAGTATAAATAATTTTTTTAATTTTTCTAATAAGAATTATTATTTTTTTAATTACAATTATCATAATATTTATTTCATCATTAATTTCTAAAAAAACATTAATAGACCGAGAAAAATGTTCTCCCTTTGAATGTGGATTTGATCCAATAAATTATTCACGTTTACCTTTTTCTTTACGATTTTTTTTAATTGCAATTATCTTTTTAATTTTTGATGTAGAAATTGCATTAATTTTACCAATAATTTTACTTATTAAATCCTCTAATTTATTTAATTGATTAATTACAAGATTAATTTTTATTCTAATTTTATTAATTGGATTATACCATGAATGAAATCAAGGAGCTCTTGAATGAAATAATTAATTTCAAATATGAAGCGATATAATTGCAATTAGTTTCGACCTAATCTTAGGTGAAAACCACCCTTATTTTAGGATAATAGTTAATTATAACATTTAATTTGCATTTAAAAAATATTGATTTATTCAATTTATCTTAATTTAATTAATTGAAACCAAAAAGAGGTTTATCACTGTTAATGATATCATTGAATATTTATATTCCAATTAAAAATATAAATGGAATTAAACCATTAAAGAAAAAAGTTAGCAGCTTTTTCTTGATCATCATATTTTAATTTATATAGTTTAAATAAAACATTACATTTTCAATGTAAAAATAAAAATTTATTTTTTATAAATATTTAAAAATTATAATAATTTCTTTAACATCTTCAATGTCACGCTCTAAATATAAGCTATTTAAATTTAAAATAATATTAATATTAATATGAATAATCATAATAAATAACTTATTAGATAAATTTTTAAATTATTATTTTGAAATTCTTGAATATATAAAGAATAATTTTTTATTTGATTATATAATATTTGACCACCAAAATATTCTCTTCAACCTTGATCAAAAATTTTAAAACAATTTAATCCTAAAATTAAAGGTATTTTAATAATTCCTAAAGTAGAAATTACTGGTATAAATCATATTCTTCCCATAAAATAACTTATATTATAAAAATTTAATGATTTATTTATAAAAAATAATGATACTTTTCTAATTAAATAACCTATAAAACCACCAAAAATACAAACAAATAATGTTAATAATTTTATAATTATAGGTAAACAAATTATTGAATTATTAAAAAATATTAATCAATTTAATATTCTTCCTCCAATAATTGCCATAATTATTAATCTAAAAATTCTAAAAGTTATTGTTCATCCATAATCTCTTAATATATTTAAAGAAGTACCATTATATCACCCCGTTATTGAATAATATACTAATCGAAAAGAATATCTAACTGTTAATCCAGTTGAAAAAAAAAAAAGAAAAAAAGAAAAAAAATTTACATGAGATAATATTACCATTTCTAAAATTAAATCTTTTGAATAAAATCCTGCTAAAAAAGGTATTCCACATAACGCTAAATTTGCAATATTAAAACATCCACAAGTTAAAGGTATTCTTAATGCTAAACTTCCTATTACTCGAATATCTTGTATATTTTTTATGTTATGAATAATTACTCCAGCACACATAAATAATAATGCTTTAAATAAAGCATGAGTTAATAAATGAAAAAATGCTAATTTAAAAAATCCTATAGATAAAATTCTTATTATTAAACCTAATTGTCTTAAAGTTGATAAAGCAATAATTTTTTTTAAATCAAATTCAAAATTTGCACCTAATCCAGCTATAAATATTGTCAATCCAGAAATTAATAATAAAATTTGTCCTAATAATGAATTTACTAATAAAATATTAAAACGAATTAATAAATAAACTCCAGCAGTTACTAATGTAGATGAATGAACTAATGCTGAAACTGGAGTAGGAGCAGCTATTGCAGCTGGAAGTCAAGAAGAAAAAGGAATTTGAGCTCTTTTTGTTATTGCAGCTAACACAACTAAATAACTAATTACTATTATAGAAAAATCCTTATTTATTAAATCTAAATAAAAAATATAATTTCATCTTCCATAATTTAATATTCAAGCAATTGCTAATAATAAAGCAACATCTCCAATTCGATTTGATAAAGCTGTTAATATTCCAGCATTAAAAGATTTTACATTTTGAAAATAAATAACTAAACAATATGAAACTAATCCTAATCCATCTCATCCTAATAAAATTCTAATTAAATTTGGTCTAATAATTAATATCATTATTGATATAACAAATATTAATACTAATATAATAAATCGATTAATATTTATATCTTCTCTTATATATTCTTTTCTGTAAAAAATTACTAATCTAGAAATTAATAAAACAAATGATATAAATATTAATCTTATTCAATCAAATAAAAAAGTTATTACAATTGACAATGAATATAAAGAAACAATTTCTCATTCAATAAAATAAATTAAATCTATTAGTAAAAATTTAATTGAAAGTCTAAATAAAGTAATTCTAATAAAAAATAAAATATAAAAACTATTTTTACAAATTCTTGTATTTACCATGATCTAAAATGAAATTATTCATATCATTGACTCCACAAATCAATATTTTTATTAAACTATTTAAATTTATAATCATAAAATACAAAAATTTCTTTTTATAATTAATAAATTTAATGGTAATCAATGCAATATTAATAATAAATATTCTCGATTTATTCCAGAAAAAAAATAATTTATTCCAGAATAAATTTTTCCATGTTGTCTATAAGAAAATAAATATAAAGTATAAGCAGCACTAAAAAATGATAAAAATGCTAATATAATTATTGAAATTCAAGATCAACTTACAATTCTATTTATTAAAGAAATTTCACCTAATAAATTTAATGTAGGAGGAGCTGCTATATTTCTTGAACATAATAAAAATCATCATAATGATATTCTTGGTATAAAATTTAATATTCCCTTATTAATTAATATTCTTCGTCTTCCTATTTGTTCATAAGAAATATTAGCTAAACAAAATAATCCAGAAGAACATAATCCATGAGCAATTATTAATGTATAAGATCCATTTAATCCTCAATATCTTATTGTTAATAAACCTCTTAATACAATTCCTATATGAGCAACTGATGAATAAGCAATTAATGATTTTAAATCTATTTGAAATAAACAAATTAATCTTACTAATACTCCTCCAACTAATCTAATTCTAATTCAAAAAAAATTAAATTTCATTCCTAAAAATTGTAATATAGAAAAAATTCGTAATAATCCATAACCCCCTAATTTTAATAAAACACCAGCTAAAATTATTGAACCTGAAACTGGAGCTTCAACATGAGCTTTAGGTAATCATAAATGAACTAAAAATATTGGTATTTTTACTAAAAATGCAAATACTATACATAAATATAAAAAATTATAATGACATAAATATAAATAATTTAATAAATAAATTCTTATTGTTTTTCTAATATTTTCAATATAAAAAATTCCAATTAATAATGGTAAAGAAGCTAATAAAGTATAAAATAATAAATAAACTCCAGCCTGCAAACGTTCTGGTTGATATCCCCACCCTAAAATTAAAAATAATGTAGGAATTAAACTTCTTTCAAAAAATAAATAAAATATAAATATACTTATAGAACTAAAAGTTAAAATTAATATCAATAATAAAAAAATAATTATTAACAAAAATAAATTTTTATAATTATTTATTCTATAAACTTTTTCTCTTGCTATTAATATTAAAGAACAAATTCAAAAACTTAATATAATTAATCCATAAGAAATTATATCTATTCCAAAATAAAATGAAATACTATTAAAATAATAATTAAAACTAATTTTTAATATAAAAATAAAAGAAAATAAAAATAAAATATTTTGAATTAATCAAAAAATATTTTTATAAAATAATAAAAAAAATAAAAATCTAATTCCAAAAATAAATTTTAACATTGTAAAACCGAAAATCTTTGAAAATAATCATTTCCATGAGTTCGAATTATAGAAACTAAAATTGATAATCCTAATGCTCCTTCACATACTCTAAATCTTAAAAAAAATATTCTAAAATATCTTTCAAATTTTATAAAATTCAAATAAAATAATAAAATTCTAAATAAAATTAAAACAAAAAATTCTAATCTCAATAAAGTACATAATAAATGTTTTCGTCTAGAAATAAAAGTAATACAACCAAATACAAATATTAAAATAAAAAAAATATAAATTATATTATTTATCATTAATTTGTTTTAATAGTTTAATCAAAACATTAGTCTTGTAAACTAAAATTAAAATTTTATTTTTTAAAACTTCAAGAAAAAAGATTCTTCTTTATCGTTAATTCCCAAAATTAATATTTTTATAAACTATTTCTTGAAATTTATTTATTTTTTACTTCATTATGCTTAACAATTTCATTTATTTTTATACAAATAAAACATCCTTTAGCTATAGGATTAATATTATTAATTCAAACATGCTTAATTTCCTTAATTATAGGAATTTTTACTAAAACTTTTTGATTTTCTTATATTTTATTTTTAATTTTTATAGGAGGAATATTAATTTTATTTATTTATGTTACTTCTTTATCTTCAAATGAAATATTTTCTTTTTCAATTAAATTAAGAATTTTATTTTTATTTTCTTTTATTTTTTCTCTTTTTATAATATTTATTATTGATAAATTAATTACTGAAAATTTTATTTCAAATATTGAAATAAATTCATTAAATAATTTATCTTTTATAAATGAAGATATTATTTCATTAAATAAAATATATAATTTTCCAACAAATTATATTACAATTTTATTAATTAATTATTTATTTTTAACTCTTTTAATAACAGTAAAAATTACAAAAAAAAATTATGGACCACTTCGTCCAATAAACTAATGAATAAATCTCTTCGAAAATCTCACCCATTATTAAAAATTATAAATAATTCACTTGTTGATTTACCAACACCTTTAAATATTTCAGCTTGATGAAATTTTGGATCTTTATTAGGATTATGTTTAATTATTCAAATTTTAACAGGTTTATTTTTAGCAATACATTATACTGCAGATATTGAAACAGCATTTAATAGTGTAAATCATATTTATCGAGATGTAAATAATGGATGATTTTTACGAATTTTACATGCTAATGGTGCTTCTTTTTTCTTTGCTTGTCTTTTTATTCATGTGGGACGAGGAGTATATTATAATTCATTTCTATTTATTCCAACATGAATAATTGGAGTAATTATTTTATTTATAGTTATAGCTACTGGATTTTTAGGATATGTTTTACCTTGAGGACAAATATCTTTCTGAGGAGCTACCGTAATTACAAATTTATTATCAGCAGTTCCTTATTTAGGAAATGACTTAGTTCAATGAATTTGAGGAGGATTCGCTGTTGATAATGCTACATTAACTCGATTTTTTACATTTCACTTTATTCTCCCATTTATTATCTTAGCATTAACTATAATTCATTTATTATTTCTTCATCAAACTGGATCTAATAATCCTTTAGGAATTAATAGAAATATTGATAAAATTCCATTTCATCCATACTTTATTTATAAAGACTTAGTAGGATTTATTATTTTCATTTGAATTTTAATTACTTTTATTTGAAAATTTAATTATTTATTAATAGATCCAGAAAACTTTATTCCAGCAAATCCTTTAGTAACACCTGTTCATATTCAACCAGAATGATATTTTTTATTTGCTTATGCAATTCTACGATCTATTCCCAATAAATTAGGAGGAGTAATTGCTTTAGTTTTATCAATTGCTATTTTAATAATTTTACCTTTTACACATTTAAGAAAATTCCGAGGTCTTCAATTTTATCCATTAAATAAAATTTTATTTTGAAATATAGTTATTATTGCATCTTTATTAACATGAATTGGAGCTCGACCTGTAGAAGCCCCATATGTAGTTACCGGTCAAATTTTAACTGTTTTATATTTTATATATTTCCTAATTAATCCATTATTATCAAAATATTGAGATAAATTATTAAATTAATTAATAAGCTTTTATAGTATTTGTCTTGAAAACTTAAGAAAGAAGTAAAATCTTCTATTAATTTATACTAAAATAAATTCATTAAATAATTAAAAAAGACAAAATAATAATTTTTAAACCAATAAAAAAAAATAAATAATTTAAAGATAAAGGTAAAAATCTCTTTCAAGCTAAATATATTAATTTATCATAACGAAATCGAGGTAATGTTCCTCGAACTCAAATAAATAAAAATGAAATTAAAGAAATCTTTAAAAAAAAAATAAATCTATAAATATTTCTTCCTAAAAAAATTACTCTAAATAACATTCTTATAAATAAAATTCTTGAATATTCAGCTAAAAAAATTAAAGCAAATCCCCCACTTCTATATTCTACATTAAATCCAGATACTAATTCAGATTCACCTTCAGCAAAATCAAAAGGAGTACGATTTGTTTCAGCTAAACAAGACGCAAATCAAACTATTGCTAAAGGAAAACAAAAAATAATAAATCAACTATATAATTGAAATTCATAAAAATTTAATAAATTATAATTTCCAATTAAAAAAATAAAACTTAATAAAATTAATGCTAATCTTACTTCATAAGAAATAGTTTGAGCAACAGCTCGTAAACCTCCTAATAAAGCATAATTTGAATTTGATGATCAACCAGCTACTATTACTGTATAAACTCCCATTCTAGTAATACATAAAAAAAATAAAATTCCTAAATTAAAAGAATATAATTTAATTAAATAAGGTATTCTTATTCAAATTAATAATGATAAAAATAAAGAAAAAATAGGAGAAAAATAATAAAAAATATAATTAGATAATAAAGGATAAGTAGTTTCCTTAGTAAATAATTTTACAGCATCACTAAAAGGTTGTAACAAACCAATAAATCCAACTTTATTTGGACCCTTTCGAATTTGAATATATCCTAAAACTTTTTGTTCCAATAATGTTAAAAAAGCAACTCCTACTAATACACAAATTACTAATAATAATCTTCCAATAAAACTTAAATAATAATCAAAAAAAAACAATACTATTTATAATAATTATATTATATAAATAAATTCTAAATTTATTGCACTAATCTGCCAAAATAGTAAATCAATTTATTATAATTCTAAAATTAATAAAATTTATATTTTTTATATTAGGTCCTTTCGTACTATAATATAATAATTAATTAAAGATAGAAACCAACCTGGCTTACACCGGTTTGAACTCAGATCATGTAAGAATTCAAAAGTCGAACAGACTTAAACTTTAAACTTCTACACCTAAAAATAACTCTTAATCCAACATCGAGGTCGCAATCTTTTTTGTCGATATGAACTCTAAAAAAAAATTACGCTGTTATCCCTAAGGTAACTTAATTTTTTAATCAATATTATTGGATCAAATATTCATATATTAATGTAAATAAAAATAAAAGTTTCTTAAATTTTAATACCACCCCAGTAAAATTTTTAATTTTATTATAAATCTTTATAATCTAATTAATTTATAAAAAATAAAAATAAAGATCTATAGGGTCTTCTCGTCTTTTAATTATATTTTAACTTTTTAATTAAAAAATAAAATTCTATAAAATTTTAAAAAAGACAGTTTATATCTCATTCAACCATTCATACAAGCCTTCAATTAAAAGACTATTGATTATGCTACCTTTGCACAGTCAAAATACTGCGGCCCTTTAAAAATTTCAGTGGGCAGGTTAGACTTTAAATTAAATTCAAAAAGACATGTTTTTGATAAACAGGTGAATATAAAATTTGCCGAATTCCTTATTTAAACCTATCAATTTTTATTATTTATATAAATAACAATATACTAATTTTATCATAATTTCTATATTTTTAAAATTAAAATATATATATTAATAAAAAATTTAATTTAAAAATAAATAATATTATTTAATAAATAATTTATAACAAAATTATTAAAGATAACTAATTTTAAGCTTACATTTATTTAAATAATTTTTTAAAATTTAAAAATTTATTTTAAAGCTAATCCCTTAAAATATTAATTTTATTAAATTAATTTATTTCAAAATTAATAAATTAAATTAATAAATCTAAATTAAATTTATTTCTTAAAAAACTAGATATATTTTAAAACGATTAACATTTCATTTCTAATTATATATTTAAAATAATTATTCTACATTAACTTTTTTATATAATTAAATCTTTAAAATTCGAGAAAAATAAATATAATTATTTTATATTTAATAAACCCTGATACACAAGGTACAATAAATTAAATTTTCTTTTAAAATAAAAATTTTTCAAATTATTTCAATTTTCTATTACTATACTAATAAACTACTATAAATATTATTATTTCCTTAAAAATTACTAAAACAAAAATTTATAAAATTATTTTTATTAAAATATAAAAAATAATAAAATTAATAAATAAAATTTAATTTCAATTTAAATTGAATTGCACAAATTTCTTTTCAATGTAAATGAAATACTTTACTTTTTAAGCTTTAAATTGTCATTCTAGATACACTTTCCAGTACATCTACTATGTTACAACTTATCTTATTTTAAAAATAAGAACGATGGGCGATATGTACATATTTTAGAGCTAAAATCAAAAAAATAATCTATTTTTTTTTACTATCAAATCCAATTTCAAATTTATTTTTCAATAAATTATTCATATAAATAAATTTATTGTAATCCATTTCTACTTAAACATAAACTGCACCTTGACCTGACATTTTATTTTATTAAATATTCTGAAAATTATATCTTATAATATATTCTGATGACGGCGATATACAAATTAAACAAATTTAAGTAAGGTTCAATGTGGATTATCAATTACAGAACAGATTCCTCTGAATAGACTAAAATACCGCCAAATTTTTTAAATTTTAAGAATATAGCTAATACTACTTTGATATTATTATTATTTAATTTCAATAATAGGGTATCTAATCCTAGTTTATTATAAAATTTTTATAACTTCAATTAATTAATTATTAATAATAAATAAATTTAAAAATTTCACCTTATAAATTTATATTTATATTAAATAAAAATAATTTAATTATTATCAAAATATTTTTATTTGTATTATTTGTATAACCGCGGTAGCTGGCACAAATTTTACCAATACTCTTATATAATTACTAAAACAAAATTTCTTTTTTTTTTAATATTAATTACTGCGAATAAATAACTTTATTAAATTTATTTAAAATTTAATTTATTCATACAAAAATTTACATGTAAAATAATATATAAATAAAAATATTAACTAAAATAAAATAATTTTTTTTTATTTAATTAATTAATTATATATATATAAATATTAATATTTTATATTTTATAATAATAAATTTAATTAATATATAACAATTTAAATTATTTAAATTTTTAATTTATTAATATTAATAAGTATAAATATTCATCAAAATATAATCATTAATAAATAATATAAATAATAAAATTTAGTTTAATATTCCCCATTAAAAAATTTCCCCCTTTTTTTTATATATATTTATAATTATATATATATATAAATATTAATATTTTATATTTTATAATAATAAATTTAATTAATATATAACAATTTAAATTATTTAAATTTTTAATTTATTAATATTAATAAGTATAAATATTCATCAAAATATAATCATTAATAAATAATATAAATAATAAAATTTAGTTTAATATTCCCCATTAAAAAATTTCCCCCTTTTTAAAAAAAATTAAATAATATATAAACTATAATTTATAAACTATTTATAATTTTATTAGTTAATTATTTATTATATATTAAATTTTTATATAAACAAATTAAATTTTTTTTTTTTTTTTTTTAATATTATAATTTAATATATAATATATATTTTTACATATATATATATATATAAATATTTAATA